TGCGGGTTTTTGTCGGTAAAGAGGAATCAAATGGATTTAAGTAGAATTTTGTGAAACGTATCAATAAGCTAGACCCATGCTACGAGTTGTCTCATGCCATAAATAAACCCGGACACTCAAGAAATCCGTTGGACAAGCAGATTCACATCTCTTACAACCTACACAGTCCTCTGTTCTTGGAGCAGGAGCAATTTGCTTAGCTTTACATCCGTCCCAAGGTATCATTTCCAATACATCTGTGGGGCAGGCTCGTACACATTGAGTACACCCTATACATGTATCATAAATCTTTACTGAATGTGACATTGGATCTATCAATTTTTTGAACGTTATCAATTTTCGATCTGGTAAAATCAGTAGTAACTGAATCATATATTGTAGACACCAGACGAATCAGTGGTTTACCAGAATTTTTTTTTAATTGAATAATCAATCTACTTCTGGATCTGGTCATGAGAATGAGAGAGGTCCAAGATACTTTGATTTATTACGTTTCAGCAAACATGGTCATACGAGTTATACACGACACGCTAATTCTAATTGGTAAATATTCTATATATCTGTCTTTATTTATATCATTACGACTATTTATTCAACAAATTCGATTGATTGATACGAGTTGATTTTCTGTTACGATAGATCGACGAAACAATAGCTGGCCCAATAGCTGCTTCAGCGGCTGCAATAGCTATAACAAAGATCGAGAAAATGTCTCCTTTTAATTGTCGACTATCAAATAAATCAGAAAATGTTACGAGATTTAGATTAACCGCATTCAGTATAAGCTCAAGACACATAAGTGCTCTAACCATGTTTCGGCTTGTGATCAATCCATAAATACCGATAGAAAATAAATAGGCACTCAAAATAAGTACATGCTCGGTCATCATTGACCAACTCCTCATCAATTGAGATTGATTTCAATATGAACAACAATACAATTTAACCGATTTGATTGACTAGAATATAACAAGTACGGAAAAAAGGAAGGTATTAGTAATGGATCGAACTCAAACCCATTCAATTTAATATATGAACAATAGAATATCAAAATGGAACTGAAGGGAAATTGATGTCATAATAATAACACAGAACAAAACACGGCCTTATTTATTTTATTTGATTTTGGATTTCTAATTCTAAGTATTTATTACTGACGAGCCATAGCAATTGCACCTATCAAAGCAACTAAAAGAATTATAGAAATGAGTTCAAATGGAAGATAAAAATCTGTTGATAAATGAATTCCAATTTGTTGAACGTTACTTGTCAGGTCCTGCTCTATAATCTGGTTTGATCTTGTAGTCCAAATAATCCCGTACCATGACGTATCTGAGATAGTAGTAATTAGTGAAAAAAGAATACTTGTACAAACCAGTGAAGTAACTCCATCTCCAACTGTCCAAAGATATAAATCCTTGTAATATTCTGAACCATTCATGAACATCACAGCAAATACGATTAAGACATTTACGGCTCCCACGTAAATAAGGAGCTGTGCAGCAGCTACAAAATAGGAGTTAGATGGAATATGGAATAAGGATATACAAACAAGAACCAATCCTAATGAAAAGGCAGAATAAATTGGATTGGTAAGTAATACCACCCCTAGGCCTCCTAATATAAGACCTGATCCTAGAAATACTAAAAGAATATCATGTATTGATCCAGGTAAATCCATTATGTGTAAAATAAGAGATAAATAAGTTGAAATATTTCATTTTCATGACCTTACTGACCGGGCCAGGAAAAAAGAGGTTACCCTATCTTTCTTTTTTTTTTTTTTCTTGTATATGCCTAATTGAATTGAATCTTAATGTGGTGTGGATTGATGTAGATACAGTTATTGGACCAATCCCGCTTTTGTATCCGAAAGAGTAGTTGAAATTTGATATTTCGAAATCATCACGGATATATGAATCTATTCTAAATTCAAATCAAGTCGTGATTCTCACCAATCAATAGTTATGTTTTGTAGTTACTAACCAACCAAAATGAAAGAAACTTCGCTTCTTTAGATCAAAACGGAATCTTAGTAATTGGTAATCGTTCTTGAATCAAGGGGGTTATCCGTGGCTATTTTTATTTGAGTCGAATTCATAATTGTTCGAATTGTGTAATCTCCAATTACTGACATTGGTAACCGACCCAAAGCAATTTGATTATAATTCAATTCGTGACGATTGTAAGTAGAAAGTTCATATTCTTCAGTCATTGATAAACAGTTTGTTGGACAATACTCGACGCAGTTACCACAAAATATACAGATTCCGAAATCAATACTATAATTAAGCAATCGTTTCTTTCTAATATCTGTTTCCAATCTCCAATCAACAACGGGTAGATCTATGGGGCATACACGAACACATACTTCACAAGCAATGCATTTATCAAATTCAAAGTGGATTCGACCGCGGAAACGCTCTGATGTGATCGATTTTTCATAAGGATATTGAATAGTTACAGGTAAACGATTCGCGTGAGATAAGGTAATCATGAA